ATAATTTGTTGCTTTTTACCAACTTGATGTTAAGGAATTTCTGGACCTAGAAATTCATTTCATACAATTGAACCTTTTCAAACTGTTTCTTTTTAAGAACCAAAAAAACTTGTGCCAAAATAACAGATGCCAAGAAGAACAAAAGGCCTTGGACACGTAATGGATCTTGAAGCACTATTTCTGCATCTCCCTGACCAAACCCTCCTACATTGGGATTGCTTGTTAATGGTTGATCAAGCTTGATGGATTCACCCTCTGAAACAAGAAGTTCTGGTCCTGGAGGTATAATATCAACCACTTGATGTCCATCCGATGCATCAACTATGGTTATTTCATATCCTCCTTTTTCTTTACGTACTATTCTGCTTACTATACCTGCTGATGTAGCATTATAGACTGTATTGTTACTCTTGCTCCCATCAGGATAAATCTGACCCCTTCCTCTGTTCCCACCTACATATATGGGATATTTTAAGAAGTGAACGTCTTTCCTCGTAGCAGGGTCGGGGGAAAGAATGGGAAAGGCGATTTCACTATATTTCTGACCGGGAACAGGACCTATCACAAGAATATTTCTTTTATTGGGACGATAACTCTGAAAAGACAGATTTCCCATCTTTTCTCTCACCTCGGGAGAAATACGATCGGGGGGGGCTAATTCGAATCCCTCGGGTAAAATAAGAACAGCCCCTACATTCAAAGCCCCCCTTTTACCATTAGCAAGAACTTGTTTCAGTTGCATATCATAAGGGATTCGAACAACTGCTTCAAATACAGTATCAGGAAGCACAGCTTGCGGAACTTCAATATCCACGGGCTTATTAGCTAAATGGCAATTGGCACATACAATTCGTCCAGTTGCTTCTCGTGGGTTTTCATAACCCTGCTGCGCAAAAATGGGATATGCATTTGAAATAGATGCCCGAGTTATTACATATATCATGATCGATACAGAAATCGATTGAGTCATCTGTTCCTTTACCCAAGAAAAAGTATTTCTATTTTGCATGTCCAATCATTGATCCCGGAATTTCTACAATAAATTAGATAGGTAGCTAGTATAGTTCCCTATACACGAGTCTGTCATTGTACTGGGATAATTGTACTGGAATATAGGACGAATACCTTAAAGAGCTAGAAGTATAAAGAATTAAGTAAGATTGAAAATGCTTTCTTTATATACGATACGAAGAAAGATTCTGATTTGATTGATATCAGGAGATCAAATGAGTTCTTTATTCATTCATTGAATGATAAATGACTACAAGTGAAGGAGATACACGATTTAAATAATAGAAGATCCAATATTTCACAATTGTATCTAGAATAACTGGAAAAGTGGAAACAAGACTAGATATAATTTGATCGTTATGAACCAATCCAAAATCGTTGTAGACCGAACCAATCATTAGTTCCCAACCATGGGTCGAATGAAATCCGATCCATAAATCAGTAACTAAAAGAATCAAAAAAGCTTTTATTGTGTCACTTAAGTTATAGAGGAATTCCTGAATCCAAGAATTAAGAATGACAAGTTCTTCATTACCCAGAATAAAATAACCACTTAGAATAGCGAAACAAATTATATTTGTCGAGAAATCCAAAATGATATGGAGATGATATTCATTGTGTGTTTTGACCAATTGTATCGTTTCCTTGTGTATTCCTATACGAAGTTTTTGTATATGTGTCTCCGGGTACTCCTTTATCATTTCATCCAAGAGGAATAGTTCTTCCAATTCTATGAATCTTTCTAGAACGTTTTTCTCTTGAATATCATTCAAAAAAGTTTCGGATTTCCCGGTATTCCACCAATTAGTAACCCAAGGTTCCAGACATTTATTAAATGTAAATGAGAGAGAAACCCACCAGGGCAAAAATATTATGGATGAAATATATGGGAGGGAGACCCAGGCTTTCCTTTTTTTTTTTCATTTTTATCCTAAAAGGACCCTTATTCTATTTCTATATTCCTTTCCTTCTAGATCCGAGATCTAAATTATTAGACAAAAATGGGAAATAGATCCATGGGTTCAATACCTTTTTATAGAACTCGTACTTCAGAGAAATATCAGATAGAGTCGACGGTTGTATTAAAAAGGAAATTAGCAAGTTTTTTTTTTCAATTTTTTCTTCAGTTCATTTCAAAATACTTCAATTGGTACGCGCAAGAAATAGGCCAATTCGGCAGCTTTTTGTTCAATTTCTCGTGGAGTAAAATACTCATCAGTACGAGTCAAGGGAATGGCTCCTTGGCCTCTGATTTCCATATAAAGGACACGACGAGGATAAAGACCCTCTTTAACCTCCATTCTGATGGATTGGATATCTCTCATAAGTAAGCGAAGGAAGATGCGACGATTTATTCCAGGAAATCCCCAACGAAAAATACACACTATTCCTTCTTTTCTATCGAATCGGTCATAACCACTACCTACATTCCATGAAATTGTGCACCACAAATAGGAGCTAATGAATAGACCTGCGATCCCATAGAAAGACATCACGATCCCTTGTGGAAAAAAAAGAATTTGCTGAGATGGAAATACGGATATCAGATTCCTACCAAGATAACTGGAAATTCCAACCACCAAGAATCCTAGTGAACCTAAAAAAAGGATACAGGCCCAGAAAAAATTACTTGTTTTTCGAGACCCCATTATAAGTTCTATCCATATATGTTCTGATCGCCAATTCATACTCTACTAGATCCAGTTGCATTCGATTGGAATTGAGAGAATAACCCAAATGAATTTTACTTTCTTGATCCCGAAGTAACTTTCATTGACTAGCACTATTCTGATGTAAACCGTTAGAAGTAATTTGTTCGATACATTGACTTTCCATTTAAATAAAATATTCGCCGATCCATTTTTAATTTAACCAGCTATACCTGCATATACATGCATTTATGCGGATATCATGTATCCGCATGCATAACAGTTCTTTCATTTGTGTTCGTAAAGAGTCACATATCGTACCATATTACACTAAATAAATATCTGTATTATGATCCAGTGTTGAAATAAATTGATGAGATTTGGTCCCATCGGATCTAGACAATCTTATTTTTTTGGACATGAAGAGATAAAGAAGCCATTGCAATTGCCGGAAATACTAGGCCCACTAAAGGCACAAAAATAGAGGGTAAGTTGAGATCTGTCATAGAATGGGTGCCTCGATTTAATATTTCTATCTATTAGAAAGAGAAAGATATCTTATGATATGATAAGTATATCTATCCTAAGTTAAGTATATATCATAAACTGTATTATATTAATATTATTTATTATATATTTATATATAATAAATATTATTATAATTATAATATTATAATTATTTATTAAAAATTTAATTATTTATTAATAATTTATTAAATTTAATAAAAAGTAAAATAAAAAAGTATTAATATTTAGAAATTCATATTTATAAGTAGTTAATAAGTAGTTAATAAGTGCAAGGAATGTAGAACTAAAACTAAATAAGTGTACCTATTCATCTTTCTACACGAATATGTATGATAATTCACTTTATTAATATATTTTATTATTCTTCTCCCATCCTTATTTCTTTCTATCTTTCTAATCTAATAAGGAGTTTATTATGAAAATAAAAGATTTTATTAGGAGTTTGCGACTCTAACTAATTCGATCCATCCAACAAACGGAGATTCATAGTAAAAAATGGGGGTTATCGATAGATATAGAAATAACTTCTATTCTCTATTTTATATTTATTTCTTTTTATTTTTATTTCGATATTTTTTTTTATTGTCTATATTAATACGTAAGAAGGCCAGATAATTTTTTTTTATTTTCCCTAATTCTAATTCCTCGGAGGGAAAAATTCACTTTTTTATCCTGTTGATAGAAAGTTAGTGATTACTAATCATGAATAGAGGTAGGATAAAAAAATAGATCTGGAGGAAAAAAGAAAAAGTAATTACCCGAAACTTCTAACTCTTATTACAAGTAGAACTTATGTCATCAAAGAAAACACCATTTTTTTTAGTTTTTTTTTGATTACGATGAACTAAATACTTGTTCGCTACAAATAACTGAATTTAGTGCTATACTTTATTAATTTTTTGAATTTTGATTCAAGGGAAAGAAACCGTGGAGCTGAAATAACTCACTCAGAACACCTTTTAAAGGATTACGTGGTACAATTGGGTCAAATAAGCCTTTATGGAATAAATACTCAGCCGCTTGTGAACCATCGGGTACTGTCTTATTCAATGTTTGTTCAATTACTCTTTTACCCGCAAATGCAATGTAGGCATTAGGTTCAGCAACAATGACATCTCCCAACATACCAAAACTGGCTGTTACTCCACCGGTTGTAGGAGATGTAAGGATTGATACATAGAATAATTTTTTATTTGATTGATAATTATATGAAGCGGAAGATATTTTAGCCATTTGCATCAAACTCAAACTTCCTTCTTGCATGCGCGCTCCTCCAGAAGCACACACAATAATGACAGGTAAAGATCGATTAGTAGCATACTCGATCAAACGGGTGATTTTCTCGCCTACTACGGATCCCATACTACCTCCCATGAACTCAAAATCCATAACTCCAATTGCTATGGGAATACCATTTAGTTGACCTATGCCTGTTTGAACAGCTTCAGTTAAACCTGTCTTTCTTTGATAAGAATCGATACGATCTCTATAGGGTTCCCCCTCTGAATGAAATTCAATGGGGTCCATAGAGACCATATCTTCATCCATAGGATCCCAAGTCCCCGGATCAATCGAAAGTTCGATTCTATCTGAACTGCTCATTTTCAAATGATATCCACACTGTTCACAAATATTCATTTTTGACCTAAAAAATTTTTTATAATTTAATCCATAACAATTTTCGCATTGAACCCATAAATGTCTGTATTTTTTATTTCTACCGAAATCATTAGATCTTCTTCTTATATTGAAATCACTACCATTTTTACTAGTTCTTATACCAGAACTAGAACTCCCACTTTCACTACCAGT